AAAAAAAAGAAATGGTTAATGATACAATCAACCGATGAATTATTACTTCATTATTCCATCACTTAAGATCTATCCGAAAAACAAAAAAAGAACTAAGAACTCTGAATTGAAATAATAATATTACTGAATCATCAGAGCTACTTCGATATCTCGTTTTTAGTTCCTATCCGTGGAGTCTTTGTAAATCTATATGGTTCCAATTCTTCCATTTCTTTGTTCCGAACCATTCCATTCTTTCAATTCTTCGCTCTTTCTCTTCTATATGCATGCTTGACTTCATTTGTTTATTCATTCAATCCACAGTCACAGATAAAACGGAAGGGCTTGCATTGGAATCCGTCTAAATTCAGTGGGATGGGAAATAATATATATGGATAGCCCATATATAACTAGTGAATATCTAATATCACATATACATTGTTTCTTTAATAACGTAAACCATCCGTATCTTCTATTGAACTGGATTCTAGAATCATTCTTCGAAACATATACAGGGATTGGCTTAGAGCCCTTACATATACCCAGCTCGACCCCCCTTACTTTTTTTTAATTCTCTAATATCATACATTTTTTTTTTGCTCCTATTCTAGATCGTATATACCGGTATGAGTTGGGATAAGCTTTTTTTTAAGACCATTTCGGAAGCTAGTCAATGATGACCCTCCATGGATTCACCTATATAAGCTGCGGCTAAAGTTGCAAAAATAAGAGCCTGAATCCCGCTTGTGAATAATCCAAGGAACATGACAGGTATAGGAACCACCGAAGGTACTAAAGAAACAAGAACAACAACTACTAATTCATCCGCTAATATATTCCCGAAAAGTCGAAAACTAAGTGATAAGGGTTTTGTGAAATCTTCTAGGATGTTAATTGGTAAAAGTATTGGAGTTGGTTGAATGTATTTACCGAAATAACCCAATCCTTTTTTGGTAAGACCCGCATAGAAATATGCCACTGACGTAGGTAAAGCTAAAGCAACAGTAGTATTTATATCATTCGTGGGTGCAGCTAACTCTCCATGCGGTAACTGTATGATTTTCCGGGGTAAAAGGGCACCTGACCAGTTAGAAACAAAAATAAATAGGAACATAGTTCCAATAAAGGGAACCCAAGGACCATATTCTTCTCCAATCTGAGTTTTGCTCAAGTCTCGAATGAATTCGAGGACATATTCGAAGAAATTCTGACCGTCGGTTGGAATGGTTTGTGGATTCCGAACAGCTATAGTGGCTGAACCTAATAAGATAGCAATTACAACCCAAGAAGTGATAAGTACTTGGGCATGGACTTGGAAACCCCCTATTTGCCAATAAAAATGTTGGCCTACTTCCACATCGGATATATCGTATAACACTTTTAGTGAGTTGATGGAACAGGGTAAAACATTCATATTGCCCTCTGACATAAATAGAACTTAAAAAGGAATTATTTTGATTCAGCCATCTCGTATCTCTTTCTCAACTCGTCTACTTTGAATCAATCGTATATTTCGGATCCCAAGTGATCACATAATATCCCCAGTGATTTTGATCTCTTTTTTGAGACTCAGGGATAGTAACCGATTCAATCAATTTATGGAGTTTCCAAAGTCATTGACTTATCCTATTATTAATCAACAATTTCTTATATAGCTAGAACCGCCCTCACAAATTGCGGATACTAATTTGTTAAGAATCAATCGGATTGAAGCTATAGCGTCATCGTTCGCTGGAATCGGAATATTTGCGAGATCCGGGTCACAATTTGTATCGATTAAACAAATTGTTGGAATCCCCAAAGTGAGACATTCTCGAAGAGCCGTATATTCTTCTTGCTGATCAACGATGATTACAATATCGGGTAACCCCGTCATATATTTGATCCCGCCCAGATAGGTTTGCAAGTGAGATAATTGCCTCTTCAACATTGCTACATCTCTTTTCGGGAGACAGTTGAGTTTCCCCGTATTTTGTTCCGATCTCAAGTTCCTGAACCTATGAAGTCTCATTTCTGTAGTGGACCAATTCGTTAACATACCACCGAGCCATTTTTTATTAACATAATGACACCGAGCCCTTATTGCAGCTGATGCTACTGAATTGGCTGCTTTATTTTTGGTACCAACTATTAAGAAGTGTTTTCCTATACTTGCTGCATCAAAAACTAAATCACAGGCTTCTGACAAAAAACGAGCAGTTCGAGTAAGATTTGTAATATGAATACCTTTACGCTTTGAAGAGATGTAAGGTGCCATTCTAGGATTCCATTTCCTAGTACCATGGCCAAAATGAACTCCTGCTTTCATCATCTCTTCAAAATTCATGTTCCAATATCTTCTTGTCATTTCTCCCCACATTTTCTCTCTTTTTTTTTTTTATTTAAGAGGTACCTGAAATAAATAATTGTTCCGACGGAACCTTCTACCGGAGATTGACCGTTAATACCCAGTCCAAGTCATTAATTCCTTTCTATTCGTTATTATCTTTATTACCAAATCAAATGACCAGGACCCTATAGT